CCCCGAGCATTTTGAATTTCCCATTTATCAAAAAAATCCCATTCTTTTCTCATTCTTCATCGAATCATATGAATCGATCTAAGAATGATGGAATTGAATTTCTATTCTGTTTACTGAATCACATGAAATTTTATCCAACCCCATATACCGTATAATATATATATGGAATGTATGAAATATGAAATGCGTATAAACGGAAGAACAAAGACTATACTCAAATTTGAATTTATATTTATAACAAACAGATAGATACAAATGGAAAAGATAGATACAAATGGAAAAGAATGGATAAATGCCATTTATCCTTATGGGGTTTTGTATAGAAAGGAGTTTTGTATAGAATACAAAAAAAAATAATGCAATTTCTACCATTATTATGATATTACATATTCCAATCCGATTGAATACCAGAAAAATGAATTCCTGATTTGATCTGTTCGTTGAGATAAAGACAAAATAATCATAAAAATATATATATAGAGAGAGTTGATTTTTGTAGTACTTAATTTTTCATAGATTCTATTGTTCAAAAAAGGATTCGCAGAGAAGAGAGATGTTTTTACCCACTTTTATTTTTTTATTTTTTTAGTAGAATATTTAGAATATGATTGAAGTGCGTACGAAAGGAGGGCTTGTATTTATTAAACATGTGCAGATATAGCATTTCTATTTATATATGTCTTTCTCCTCTTTTCTTTTTATTCCATTATAGCCCTCTAGTGGAGACAACGCATGGCGTGCTCTATCAAACTATTTTTTCTTTAATCTATTCAACGAAAAATGGAAACACTATAATTTCTTGCTGATTCCCTATGGACATCAGATCTAACTTATGTTCTGGGGTTTACATATACCCATAATTGCTGTTATATTATAATTGAAATTAAGAAAGTTTTTTTATTGAAAAAAAATCAATACGGATTAGTTACGTATCCATTTTGATTTTCTTATATCGTTAGAGAAAGACAAGTCAAGAAGAATCGTCCATAAATTTGCATTCAATAGTTAAAGGTTCCAATTTGTCCTGAATTTTGACTTTTGTAGCTGAGAATCCACATTTTCTTTTTCAATAGAATTCTTTTTCAATAGTTCAATAGAAATTCAATAGTTCAATAGAAAAAAAAGAAGGGGAAAGTTTTTAGATATTGGGTGTCTTGAGATACTATAACCAATCGAAGGTATGGATCCAATCTAAAAAAAGGAGGAATTTCTTTTAGGCAAGGGATTACCGAAAAAAAGGAATTCAACACAGAAAGTACAATAATAAAAAAGGAGCGGGGGGGGGGGTACTCTCATTTTTTGTTTGTAGTCTTTTGGCGACATGGCCGAGCGGTAAGGCGGGGGACTGCAAATCCCTTATTCCCCAGTTCAAATCCGGGTGTCGCCTGATCAACAAAAAACTCGAAGTCCTCTATTCTGTTTTGCTGATATAACTTGACAAATTTTCTCCAGCAAAAACAAGTGTAAGAAAAGGACTCTTGATACTTTCTTGATTCTAAACTTCCGGAGGTTTTGTTTTCTAAAGTGTTGTAAATCCTTACGTCCAGGATTCAAGGAAAAACTAGAGAAGTGTAAGGGAATCGGTAAATCTTGATATGGCAGACACTCCACTACTAATGGAATGTCTACTAGCGGAGTCCTGAATTAGATTGGATAGCGGGAGTGTCTAATGACCTAATTAATGGTTGGTTGTAGAAGGGTTGGAAGATACTTTGTATACAGACTGATGAAAGTCTCTGAGTGTTCAAGCACCCAATCAATATTAGATTGGATGGATAATTGGCTTTTACTTAATGAGGGACAAGAAAAGAAAGAATAAGTCTTATTATTGATACATGTCTTATTATTGATACATGTTAGTAACATTCTTTTGATACTTCCAAAAGTCTTACTGCGTATTTTGCTTGTGCTTAACGGTTCTGGATTTTACTAGAAATCAATTTTACTAGAAATCATATAAGAGCTTGTTAGAAGCGGATTTCTTGGGGACGGTGGTGTGTCAGAATCCCCTTTTCTTTTTGACTCTGCGCCCGTAATTCCACTATTATTAGTGAACAATAATGGAAAAATTCCTTCCTAATTTGTTTCATATTCATAGAGATAGGGGACATAATACACATGGATATAGTAAGTCTTGCTTGGGCTGCTTTAATGGTAGTCTTTACATTTTCCCTTTCACTCGTAGTATGGGGAAGAAGTGGACTCTAGGGGTACTCCTAATTGGATTGAGGAATCAAAACGTATCAATTGTTTTCTAGATCGTTTTGCAAAGCCTTTTTTAACTGTTTTATTAGTCTTCATTTCAAAATTCTTGGATTCTAGTCGAGTAATGTATTCTATGAATAATATAGATGAATAATACCCTTTCAATAAAAATCAAACAAACATTTCAATAATTCCCATGTTCGTATTTCGAAACTAAAAGGCATACGGATGATAGGCAATTTATTAAAAAAAAAGATCCTAAATTTTCTATTTCGATGAACCAGCTCTTTCTTACCAGAGTTATATATGGACAATGAGGGACAAGGAACCCCCTTTTTTCTGTATTTGCTTGTTTTTATTTCCTTCCCTCGTTACTGTTCAAAGAGAAAAGAAAGTAGTTCTTTTATTTAATAAGATCTTGCCTTAGTGTAGTTACATATTGCGCACTTACCCCCCCCCTTTGTTTTATTATTTTAGGACTTTGTTTGATTTATGTTATACTTTATTGATTCATTTCATACGATGGATCAAAGAAAGGGGGTTAAATTAAAAATGAGTGGGGTATACCCCTTTTTCGAAACGAAATACGAAGAAAAGTTACCATAGAACTCTTTGGATCATCTGTCAACTGCTCAATCAATTACTTCGTTGGAATGTTAAAAAAAAAGATTACTTTTTTTTATTAAATTATTTATTAAATTAATATATGCCTATTCCGTTCCATTTTTCCTGCATTTCTGATTATTTTCAATATGGATCTCGTTATCCATCAAACAATCAAATCCATGAAATGAAGGAATTAGAAACTCGTAAGACTTGTCTTTCGATTATTTCAAATTGTCAACACAAATAAAATAGATCAAGCGAAGAAATAAAATTGAGATACTATGTACATTCCATATATTTAATTGATATCGACATGCATGAAGATACATATTGTGGATTCATCTATTGTATCTTTATACATTACAATAATAGATAGTATGGTAGAAAGATTCCTATTTTTTTCTACCATACTATCGAGTTTTATGGGATACTGCTGATTCTAGTCCATTCATTTTTTTTTTAAGACGTGAAATTGGAATCCTTTTTTTCTTAAATCCTTGATAATGATAAAAAGTCAAGTGTCATTCAAATTAATCACCTTGACTGACAGTTTTTACGTATATTATAAGTAAAAAAGCGGTAGGAACTAGAATGAACAGCGCAGTAGCAATAAATGCGAGAATATTTACTTCCATAATTTCATTGTTTTTTTTTACTTCGCAATAACTCGGGATTTAATCCCATAGAGATGATAAATTTGTCGCTTGTAAATTCAACGCAATGACTTACATTTCAATTTCAATTACATCGAATCGGATCGGATCAATATCATGAATAACAATATCTAAGCGATTCCCCGTCGAGAATTGAATAGAATAGTATAACATAGGAAGATCTTTTATCCACACCGAATACAAAATAGGATTCCTGGTCCAACCAAAAGAATTCTTTTCTTTATATATATTCTTTTCCCCTCTTTCTTTTCGATAATCTACCGCCTTCCTTGTACAATCATCTGATGATGTATCATCTGACTGCTTTTCCACTTCCACCGTTTACAAATAGTTTACAAATAAACAACCCGAACAAAAATATAAAAAGGAAAAAAAAAAGAAATAAAAAAAGGATATCGTTGGGAACGAAATTCTGTCATTTGTGTCTGAAAATGGGGGATGAATTGATGTATTTTTTTATTGTATCCGTCGGGACTGACGGGGCTCGAACCCGCAGCTTCCGCCTTGACAGGGCGGTGCTCTGACCAATTGAACTACAATCCCAGGGAAATAAAGAAAAGTGTACAGCATAGCATAGATACTCTTATGATTTCATTTAAACCATTTCTATTTATCTTTTAGATTCGAATCGCCGTGTTGTAACAAACAAAGGCGCGAGTGATATATTGATATCCGTACGGGTATGCACCCTAGTGAGAGCGATGCGAATTACTAGTTAGTAGTAATACTTTCATTATTGCCAAATCAATCGATAATCAATTTGAAAATGAAAAAAAAAAAGGATCTTTTTTCTTTACTTTACTCTTTCTTTTCATTAAACTTTTTACTTAATGAAAATGATCCTGATATGAATCTAGATCGTTATCAAGTTCAGAATTTACGGGAACAAATAAATAGAACAAATAAAAAACAAATAGCGGTAGGGATGGATAGATCAGAAAATTAGACTTTTTTATTCTTCCCTTTTTTGTTTGGCTTTTCTGGCAAAATACAAAAAACGGGTTATATCATTTTATGTTATGGCGGATTCGCGAATTATTGGGCCGAGCTGGATTTGAACCAGCGTAGACATATTGCCAACGAATTTACAGTCCGTCCCCTTTAACCGCTCGGGCATCGACCCAGGAAGAATCAATTCTAGGTTTATTGATAATCCATGATCAACTTCCTTTCGTAGTACCCTACCCCCAGGGGAAGTCGAATCCCCGCTGCCTCCTTGAAAGAGAGATGTCCTGAACCGCTAGACGATGGGGGCATATTTGCCTAACCGCCATCATACTATGCTCATAGTATGAACAGTTTTTTGAAATTGTCAATATAATGGAATGATATGACTAGATCCGAATTTTTCATCTTTTATGATTTTCCATTTTTGATTCGTGATTTATACTCCTAAATCATTCATTTTAATCGACACCCTGCTCTATATAGAAATGAATTAGATAAATTCAATCTATTTTCTAAATCGATATTCTAGGAGATTATATTAATAATACAAAGTATAAGATCCTTTCG